CGAATAACCAACCCGCAATGAAAAGGGAAGGTATAGTAATGCTATGAATGACCCAGTATCGAATACTGGTAATAATATCAGCAAAAGAACGTTCTCCTGTGCTTCCAGACATGCCGAGCTCCACGTATTCTTGTACAGTCAAAAAGGGGATCGATTCCGTAAAAGATGAGATCAGTAAATGGGAATTCACTGAAATTTAATCTTTGTGAGATCGTCAATAGGGTACCAAGGGTGTCTTTAGAGTATACCGAATCAGTATAGCTATCCTTCTTCTGACACAGCAACGCAATTTCACAATTAGTATCTAAATGGAGTGCTAGAGACTTTCTTTTTTCTTTTATTGTTGCCTGTCGATGTAGTATTCTATACTATTCAATAAAAAAATTTTCAAATTCCTGTAGTAGTATAAGGGTTCTCTCCATTATCGGCTTCGGATTAGAAACTGAAGATCAGATAAAATGTGAATACAACGGGTTGCTTTCAAATAATTCGCGAGTGGGATTATCATATTCCATTCTCCTACACCTACAATTCAATTAGATCCAAAATATAAAAATATTCTTTGTGTTTGTAGAAGATGTTTTTTGTTGGAACCCCCCCCCCCCCTTTTTTTTTTTTCATTTTTAAGGAATTGGTTAGTTGTCCAGTAAGAAGTAAGACTAGCCGATAGTCTTCGACGAAAGAAAGAGAACAAAGAAGAAAATAATCAATATTCGCGATGCACGCATTGTTGTATTAGAACCAAAAGGCCGTTCTTGATCGAATTATAATTATAAAAGGGCAGGGGGCTCTCTAATTTAAGATATGTAAAGAAAAAATGTATAAGTTTCGCACGATTAGATCATGCGAAACTCTTTTTCTTCTCATTAGAGATATTATGAGAATGAACCTACTACTGAATCTAATGAGGTCAAATCAAATTAAAGTAAAAAAGCAAAGGGAAAGTAATAAAGTAAAAGTAAAAAAAAGGGAGATTCTAGTATAATATAAGGTCATTCTTTGTTCGAAAATGCACAATGTATTCGATACAATAATAAAAAAAAGATCAAAATCAAAATAGAAATGATTTTCCAATTTTAAAGCGATTCAATTTCATTTTTTGAATGAAGTTACACAACAGAGTTTTTTATTATTTCTAATTTTGATTATTAATTATAATATATAATATTAGTATAAGAATATTAGTTTTTAAGATGAATCTGTTGATTGGGAATTAGGGGATGCTCAGATATCACAGATGATGAATTGATTTCTTACCTATGTCACTCCCATTTTTTTTTTATTACTGTTTAGAAGGATTGATGAATCAAAAACTTTCAATTGAAAGAATAAGTGAAATTGGTCTTTTTGCTTATTCTTGTTTGTATCTTTCAAAAATTTGAATTTAGGGAAGTGCTTTCTAAACATATGTATAAAAAGACCATATTTCATTTAGCCTCTTTATGCTTACTATAACTAGTTATTTCGGTTTTCTACTAGCGGTTTTAACTATAACCTCAGCTCTATTTATCGGGTTGAACAAGATACGACTTATTTGAAATTAATTGAACAAACGATTCATAAAAAAACGAAATCTTTCTGTGTTATTCCATATATTCTATAGTTTCTTAAGTTTCTTACCGTGTCAATTTCCAATTTTTGGTCATTGAGATTCATGGGCAATATGAATTAATAGTTAAGAATAGATATTACCTCTCCTTTTCCTCTTTCAAACAAATTGAAATGATTGAAGTTTTTCTATTTGGAATTGTCTTAGGTCTAATTCCTATTACTTTGGCTGGATTATTTGTAACCGCATATTTACAATACAGACGCGGTGATCAGTTGGACCTTTAATTAATTAATAGCTCTTTTTTTGATTGACCCCTACTTGCTTTATTAATTTTAATACATAGGGCAGGGGTCAAATTGAAATTGCTGTTCAATTATTTCATTTCAGTGTAATTTTCGACCTAAGAATAACAAGAATGGGATCACGCTCTGTAGGATTTGAACCTACGACATCGGGTTTTGGAGACCCGCGTTCTACCGAACTGAACTAAGAGCGCTTTATTATCACACTAAATATTTTGTAAGTAACCCTAATATATTATATTTTTGCATGCGTATCCTATTCTATAGTAGAATAGAGTCAAACGAAAGATTGATCATGTTATGGATGCCCAATTTAATCGATTTCAATTGATCCCTCGTTACGATTCCTGCTCATAAGATAAGTAATAGAATAGGTAGGGATGACAGGATTTGAACCCGTGACATTTTGTACCCAAAACAAACGCGCTACCAAGCTGCGCTACATCCCTTTCAATTGGGTTACAGTGTCATTGTAGAGAATACCCGTATTGTTTTCCACATCTTTATTTACTCCATTTCTATACAAAAATTATCTTGTCATTTCTTCTTTTTGATCTCATATCATAGAACATATAATTAATTATTAATTAGTTATAATAAACTACTTATATGCGTTACGTATAATGAAACCCGCTGTAAAAAAAATGAATATTTTGGGGAAACGCTGGTACAGAAAAGGGCACGCTTTTTTTAAGAAAAGGAATATTCTACTGAATCGTTGTACATTTCAATTTGAATTAGGGATTCCGCGGACAAATACAAGCGATCATTAACTCCATATATGTCTGATCATATATGTATTACAAATTCCAATAAAGAAGGAGGATTTCAAATAAAATGCGAGATCTAAAAACATATCTCTCCGTGGCGCCGGTAGTAAGTACTATATGGTTCGGGTTTTTAGCAGGTCTATTGATAGAGATCAATCGTTTATTTCCGGATGCGCTGATATTCCCCTTTTTTTCATTCTAGTTAGTAACATGGGAAGTGGTGAAGAAGATTAGGGATTTAATAAAATCTCTGTGACTAATCCCTCCCCTTCCCATCTTTTAATTTTAGAATTTTTAAAATTTGAATAAGTTCGAAAAGAGAAAGAATAAAAGTGGATTCAAATTCAGTGAAACTCGGAACTCGGGCCTCAGGCCCGAGGCTCGAATTAAAATAAAATTTTTAATTTAAATAATTTTAATTAAAATAATTAAAAAGAGAATGAGAACGGAAATGGAAATTGATGGATAGGTCAACAATATCATACAAAATACTTAAATGAAAGACGAAACGCTATATTGAGATTAGAAATGTAGTTAGAAATCATTGTATTACTTATTATTACTATCTTGATTGCAACGAAATTTTTCATAATTTTATTTCGAGTTAGCAACTTCTATTTTTTTTTTTCGTTCCTTTTTTCTCTTTGGATCGCAAAATAGAATAGTTGAGTGAATCAAAAATACAAAGGGGGTTCATGGCCAAGGGGAAAGATGTTCGAGTAACAGTTATTTTGGAATGTACCAATTGTGCTGTTCGAAATGATGCTAATAAGGAATCAAAGAGGGTTGGTATTTCCAGATATATTACTCAAAAGAATCGACACAATACGCCTAGTCGATTGGAATTGAGAAAATTCTGTCCCTTTTGTTACAAATATACAATTCATGGGGAGATAAAGAAATAGATGGAACCGATTACACGTATGTATTGTATGTCATCCTTCCAAGGAAGATGAAAAATGTCATATACCATATATTATATATAACATATATTTAAAGATAAACAAACCAAAAAGAAATCCCCGACAAAATTAGGATTTTCGGGATAAGGAATAAACAAATCATGGATAAATCCAAGCGACTCTATTTTAAATCCAAGCGATCTTTTCGTAGGCGTTTGCCCCCGGTTGGGTCGGGGGATCGAATTGATTATAGAAACATGAGTTTAATTAGTCGATTTATTAGTGAACAAGGAAAGATATTATCTAGACGGGTGAATAGATTAAACTTAAAACAACAACGATTAATTACTATTGCTATCAAGCAAGCTCGTATTTTATCTTTGTTACCCTTTCTTAATAATGAGAAACAATTTGAAAGAGGTGAGTCGGCTGCTAGAACTGCGGGTCTTAGAATCAAAAAGGGGGATAGGCTTACTCTTCACTTGAATCAAAATTCCAATACGAACTCAAAGGCGGATTGATGTTTTGTTCGAAAAATTCGCGAATTAAGATGTGAGTGTCGTGTCATAAGAAAAAAAGTATCGGGGAAAAAGAAGAAATCTTTTTTTATTGAACGTCTTGTTTGTTCATTTTGACGACTTTATCATATTATTTGATTATATTTTATCATACTAATTTCTATTCTACCTTCCCGGAGTTAATTTTACAGCGCACTCCATTAAAATTTAAAACATTCCTATGGAGTCCTTCCAATCTACTTATTTTATAATCTCAGTGGAAATCATAGAAAGACAATTTCTATTTAATATAGCTATTTGCGCAAGTATTTTACGATTAAGAAGCAACTGCTCCTTGTACAGATTGTGTATGAAAATATTATAACTATAGTATACTAAATTCCCTCGAATTGCTGCATTTATCCGAGTGATCCACAAACGGCGAAAATATCTCTTTTGCCTACCTCTATCCCGATAAGCCGAAAACAAAGCTCTTATTTTCTGTTGAGTAATAGTTCGAGTAAGTCTTGAATGAGCCCCTCGAAAGCTTGATGCAAATAAACGAATTTTTGTTCTACGTCTCCGAGCTATACATCCTCGTTTAATTCTGGTCATTGAATAAATGAAACTTTGATAAATAACTAATTGATTTCTTTTCTTTCAGTTATTCCCTTCCCCTTTACTAGTTTGTTAATAACAAAACGGATCCTTCCAATGTATAAAATAAAAACTCCAACGGCTTTTGCTACTATAACCTTCCCGCCCACGATTTTTTCTTTTTTTTTTATAGGCATTTTACCTCGAAATAAGAAATAATATTGATATTGATACTAGATATTAAAAAAAGCATATTAATATTAAATAAAAACAAAAAGTAGTAAATATAAAATAGAAATGAATAAAAAAAAAATAGTGGGTTCCATCGTTTCTATGGTTACTTCTTAAACGGCGAGATCCCTTCTATACACCGGAGCCCCTTCTTTTCTTTCATTTAATCAATGCTATTGTTAACTTGTACAGTTCACACTTTTTGGCTCTACCCATGAATTATTCAGTAATCCGTCTTTCACAACGAGATCCACCTATACAGTAACGGTATTTAATTATGAAGATTAACTGTGTAGCTGACCCTCTTAGTCCGTTGTTGAAAGAGTAAGGGCGTAATCTTTCTTGCCTTTAAATGGGATTCCCCCCGCTTAATGGATAAACATTTGCTACCAATGGGAAATTCTTTCTCATCTTAAATTGAAAATGGAGACGATTGGATTTACACCACTAGAAACCATAAATTTTGATACACAATAGAAGGGTATGATAGATACTTTTTAGATAGTGAATGGGGTTCTTCCGTTTTATTTTATCTTATTTACTGTTACTGATCACTGATACTGGAAAAATGGGTTCTTTTCTTTTGCCCCAGTCCATGCTCTGAACGAGTCACACATACACCCTAGTACATGTTCCTCGTCGCTGAGGGCATCCCCCAAGGGCGGGGGATTTCGTAACATTTCTGATTGGCTGTCTCGTCTTTCTAATAAGTTGTTTAATAGTTGGCATGTTGACTCGTATACATAATGAGCTGGTTTAGATCGATCCTAACCGGCCGATTAGGAATTACTTCTATAGTAATAAATTAATTAATAGAATACTCTATCAAACCCAGTAAGAAGATAAAATTTCAAATGGCGTATTTGTATTTGCGCGAAATCCCTGTTATTTTTTATTCTACCCCTACATGATCAACAATTCCATGAGCTTGGGCTTCTGTTGCTGACATAAAAACATCTCTTTCCATGTCTTCGGATACAACCCATAGAGGTGTGCCTGTTCTTTGTACATAAACCCTTGTAATGGTTTCGCGCAGCTTCATCATTTCTTCCGCTTCCAGGATAAATTCTCCTGCGGGTGCCTCATAAAAAGAACTAGCAGGTTGATGGATCATTACCCTGATTATATAACCTAATAAATGGTTCTTCTATCTCGAAGAGAAATCAAAGAGAATAAATTAAATAACGAGTAATGATATGAAAACCAAAAGATAGAATTGAACAACCGTACAGGCATCTTTTGCGCATTGCATACGGCTATACAATGGAATTTACTTTATAACCTCCATTCCGAAGTATAAAATCAAATTCAAATATTCAAATATAGGGCCTATCAGACCCCGATCGGTAAATAATCCAATAACCATCCTTCATTTTATTTTGGAGTAGTTAAAACATACTATGATGGTTCCGTTGCTTTATATATTTATTTAGTCTGTTATTAAGCAATCCCAAAGTTTCTTTTTTTTGTATTCTTTCCTAAGATAAATATTGTTATTATCCCTCTGGTGTGAAAACAAAAAAGTTTGTGACGCTGCAATAGGCTTCCGATAAATCAGATAAAATCGGAAATGCCCTTTATCTCATACTATTCGTTCGATATATAATCTAATGATTTATTTTTGAAAAAAAAAACAAAAATAAAAAAAAAAGGGGGGTTTCTCATATCGAATTCAAAATGCCATGCTATTATTACTTAATAGTCATATTTCATATGGCGAAGGCATAGTCTTCTTTTTTCTCTCAAATACAAAACTCATTGGCGCCGAGCATGAGGGAATGCTAGACGTTTGGTAATTTCTCCTCCGACCAGAAGAAAAGATCCTATTGAAGCGGCCAATCCCATGCATATTGTCTGTACATCTGGTTGTACAAATTGCATAGTATCATAAATAGCTACTCCGGGTATTACCCACCCCCCGGGAGAGTTTATAAACAAATACAGATCTTTGCTATCATCCTCTAGACTGAGATATACCATAAGACCAATAATTTGATTCGAGAGATCGCTATCAACCTCTTGGCCTAAAAAAAGTAATCTTGCTCGATAAAGTCGGTTGATTAGGATATAATTGTATCCTTAGGAACCGTACGCGCACCTTTTGATGCATACGGTTTACCAAAAATCGCGCAAAAAAAAAAAGAATCAATGTGTAGATTGCAGCCCTCATTCTTTTTTTTTTTCATAGGGGGCTCTTTCTAACTTCTAACAAAGGGCTTTTTTTCTTCCATTTTTCAAGAAGGATTTGTTTTGGCCTGTTTACTTTACCTATATATAAATAAAATATATATATAAATAATTTACTAAACTTATCGAATGAACTTCTCATTGATGTATTGTTTCATCGAGATCGAATCCAAATAACGATGCCATTTTCTTGTTCCTGAATGGGCTTTTTCAATTTTTTTAGGTTTATGCTCTACTCCGAGTAAAGATAGGCCCGATTTTTATTTGCACATATAGGGCAAATGTCCCAATACCACGTCTTTTTGCTATGGCTTTTTTTATTTTTCAATTTCATTTATTTCATGTCTTCCACTAAATATTCAATGTATTCATTATATTAAATGTATTCATTATATTACTCGATTGATTAAACAGTTTGAGATCGCTCCTGTTTATAAATAGAATATTATAAAAGTAGTAATCTTAGATATATTACCAATTGGGTTTTTTCTAAACGAAGCCTGGATACTTCATTTTTTTGGTCCAGTCGAGCCAACCATAAATTATTCTAATTGATAATATTAATCTGATACCCCTACAAAAAATAAATAGGATTAAATTGTATTTCACGCTCCAAACTTTTGATAATTCAATCAATCTTTTTTGGGCGAAAGAGGGGATATCTCGATCAGGGGAGAGAATGGGGAAATTCCATGTGACCCAATATATCTGACAAGTCGCACTATATGTCAACCCACGATGCATCTTCCTCTCCAGGACTTCGAAAAGGTACTTTTGGAACACCAATAGGCATAAAATGAAAGAAAAAAAATTAAGTACTATATCTTACTTTGATGTGGAAGCGTAACAACGGGTTTATTGTCTTAATAAGATTAGCCTTTATCATAGTTTATCCATAAATTGAATAAGTTCATAACAATAACATAAAAAAAGAAAACCGAATGATTATGACTAAAGGAAAATTTTTACGAAACGAATGGGTCTTTGGAATGATATGAACAAATGGGTATGTCTTCACTCATAGAAAATTAAAGTGGGATCAATCCCCTCTACCATTGCGTATTGGTACTTATCGGGTATAGAATAGATCTGCTTATTTTTGTTCCTACAAATGGAATTCGTCTATTATTACTATCTATTATTATTACTAAAAGAATAGAACAAATATTAATTCTTTCCTCGAGAAAATCTACCGAAAGAGTGGGTCCAGAGCATAGTTTTTTTACTTTTTACAATGCAATAAAGTTACATAGTGTCTATTATTCGTTGATTAAAGGGGTATTTCCATGGGTTTGCCTTGGTATCGTGTTCATACCGTCGTATTGAATGATCCGGGTCGTTTGATTTCTGTTCATATAATGCATACAGCTCTAGTTGCTGGTTGGGCCGGTTCGATGGCTCTATACGAGCTAGCGGTTTTTGATCCCTCTGACCCCGTTCTTGATCCGATGTGGAGACAGGGTATGTTTGTTATACCCTTCATGACTCGTTTAGGAATAACCAATTCATGGGGCGGTTGGAGTATCACAGGAGGTACTATAACGAATCCGGGTATTTGGAGTTATGAAGGTGTGGCCGGGGCACATATTGTGTTTTCTGGCTTATGCTTTTTGGCAGCTATTTGGCATTGGGTGTACTGGGATCTAGAAATATTTTCTGATGAACGTACAGGAAAACCTTCTTTAGATTTACCTAAGATTTTTGGAATTCATTTATTTCTTTCAGGGTTGGCTTGTTTTGGGTTTGGCGCATTTCATGTAACGGGGTTGTATGGTCCTGGAATATGGGTGTCCGATCCTTATGGACTAACCGGAAGGGTACAATCTGTAAATCCAGCGTGGGGTGTGGAAGGTTTTGATCCTTTTGTTCCGGGAGGAATAGCCTCTCATCATATTGCAGCAGGGACATTGGGCATATTAGCCGGCCTATTCCATCTTAGTGTCCGTCCGCCCCAACGTCTATACAAAGGATTACGCATGGGAAATATTGAAACCGTCCTTTCCAGCAGTATCGCTGCTGTCTTTTTTGCCGCTTTTGTTGTTGCTGGAACTATGTGGTATGGTTCAGCAACTACCCCGATTGAATTATTTGGTCCCACTCGTTATCAATGGGATCAGGGATACTTCCAGCAAGAAATATATCGAAGAGTTAGCGCTGGGATAGCCGAAAATCAAAGTTTATCAGAGGCTTGGTCTAAAATTCCTGAAAAATTGGCTTTTTATGATTACATCGGTAATAATCCGGCAAAGGGGGGATTATTCAGAGCGGGCTCAATGGACAACGGGGATGGAATAGCTGTTGGGTGGTTAGGACACCCTATCTTTAGAGATAAGGAAGGGCGTGAACTTTTTGTACGTCGTATGCCCACTTTTTTTGAAACATTTCCGGTTGTTTTGGTAGACGGAGACGGTATTGTTAGAGCCGATGTTCCGTTTCGAAGGGCAGAGTCGAAGTATAGTGTCGAACAAGTAGGTGTAACTGTGGAGTTCTATGGTGGCGAACTGAATGGAGTCAGTTATAGTGATCCTGCTACTGTGAAAAAATATGCTCGACGTGCTCAATTGGGCGAAATTTTTGAATTAGATCGTGCTACTTTGAAATCCGATGGTGTTTTTCGTAGCAGTCCAAGGGGTTGGTTTACTTTTGGCCATGCTTCATTTGCTCTGCTCTTCTTCTTCGGACATATTTGGCATGGCGCTAGAACCTTGTTCCGAGATGTTTTTGCCGGTATTGACCCAGATTTGGATGCTCAAGTAGAATTTGGAACATTCCAAAAACTTGGGGATCCTACTACAAGACGACAAGTGGTCTGATACAAGATTGATTTCTTACTTTTATTTTTGTGATTTAATAACATAGACAGGGAGCCGGATAAATCTTGATTTGAATCGCTGCCTTTGCCCTTTCTTTGACTCTTTCTCTTTAGTTATCCGGGAGACGACCCAAAATAAACAGGCATGGAAGCTATAATTGTAAACCACAATCGAATCTATGGAAGCATTGGTTTATACATTCCTCTTAGTCTCGACTCTGGGAATAATATTTTTCGCCATCTTTTTTCGGGAACCACCTAAAGTTCCAACTAAAAAGATGAAATGATTTTTTATTATCTCGATTGAAGTAATGAGCCTCCCAATATTGGGAGGCTCATTACTTCAACTAGTCTCCGTGTTCCTCGAACGGATCTCTTAGTTGTTGAGAGGGTTGCCCAAAAGCAGTATATAAGGCGTACCCAGTAAAACTTACAAGTAAACCAGATATAGAGATGGCAACTAAGGTTGCTGTTTCCATTATTATATAATTTTAAGACCACAATGGATCTATGCTAAGATCATTTATTTACAATATAATGGTATACAAAGTCAACGGCTCTCACTGAATACAAAATAGGATTTATGGCTACACAAACCGTGGAGAATAGTTCTAGATCTGGTCCAAGACGAACCATTGTAGGGGATTTATTGAAACCACTGAATTCGGAATATGGTAAAGTAGCTCCAGGTTGGGGAACTACTCCTTTGATGGGTATTGCAATGGCTCTATTTGCGATATTCCTATCTATTATTTTGGAGATTTATAATTCTTCCATTTTACTGGATGGAATTTCAATGAATTAGATTCACAAGAACTACTAAATCGCTTTTCACTACAAAGTGAATCATTTAGGTCGTTTTTAGCCCATTCTATTTTTGGGTAGTTCGACCGTGGAATTTCTTTGTTTCTGTATTTCCGGAATATGAGTGTGTGACTTGTTATAATTGATCCTATGGATACTACAGAGAGTGGTTCTGTCATCTTGATACAGATGGTTTTACCTCGTCGGATATTCATTCTAGTATCCGGAACGCGCGGAATATAGGAAATAGATTACAAACTATTCTAACTATGATTCATATTTTATATTAAGACCTCGCGGGCCGGACTCCAAAAAAAAAGAGTTAACCCCCAAATAGTTAAAAAAGGGGGTTAGAAGTGATAAATCGACAGATTTTTATTCTTTTTCCCGTTTATGCTTATTTTAATTAAGGGACAAACCTTTCTTTAAATTTTTATTCAGTATATCTATTCATTGAATAAGTGATGATCCAACGATTCTTACTCAGGGAATTTTTGGACTTAGTTTGAAGGTTTTCTTGAATCATCGTGGTTGTAGTATGAATCTGAGGTTTTAATCGATTCATAGGGTCTTAACAAGAGAATTCCTATCAATAATAAAGAAAACAGAAGTAAAACCGCGTTACACACAAATAAGAATAACAAGAATAACAAATAAAAGAAAATAAAAAAAAAATAGGTAAATAGAGGATTCAAGAGGCCTGTAACAATCAACATAAAGACGAATGAGCCAACTTGATATTTTTTAGCATTATAACCACAAAGAAGAGCTTTCAGATTTTTATTCTTTCGTATCTTTAGAGAAAAAGAAAGAGTGAATCATAGGAGGAAAGATAAATAAGTTTCAAACTTTTTATTACACATATCCATTCTAGCCAGTATTTGGGTGGTTTTTGTTTGAGCCGTACGAAATGAAATTCTCATATACGGTTCTCAGAGGGGGATTTACCTATCTCAATAAAGTATATGATTGGTTCGAAGAACGTCTTGAGATTCAGGCGATTGCAGATGATATAACTAGTAAATATGTCCCTCCCCATGTGAACATATTTTATTGTTTAGGCGGAATTACACTTACTTGTTTTTTAGTACAAGTAGCTACGGGATTTGCTATGACTTTTTACTATCGCCCAACGGTTACTGAGGCTTTTGCTTCCGTTCAATATATAATGACTGAAGCTAACTTTGGTTGGTTAATCCGATCAGTTCATCGATGGTCCGCAAGTATGATGGTGCTAATGATGATCCTGCACGTATTTCGTGTGTATCTCACCGGTGGCTTTAAAAAACCTCGCGAATTGACTTGGGTTACAGGTGTAGTTTTAGCTGTATTGACCGCATCTTTTGGCGTGACTGGTTATTCCTTACCCCGGGACCAAATTGGTTATTGGGCAGTCAAAATTGTAACAGGCGTACCGGAAGCTATTCCTGTAATAGGATCGCCTTTGGTAGAGTTATTGCGCGGAAGTGCTAGTGTAGGCCAATCCACCCTGACTCGTTTTTATAGTTTACACACTTTTGTATTACCTCTACTTACTGCCGTATTTATGTTAATGCACTTCCCAATGATACGTAAGCAAGGCATCTCTGGTCCTTTATAGAGAAGAAATAGTATTATAGATCATAGATATTTGTAATCAGTCATTTATCACTTCACTCAGGGTAGGAACAATAGGATTTCATTGCTATAAATATGGATTATTGAAAAGAATAAAACATGTATTTGGATCTTTTCCTTCAACCCCGCAAAATTGTATTATTTATTTGACACTAATGGTTGAAGTGAATTTTCTGAAGATAAAATGGATTATGGGAGTGTGTGACTTGAACTATTGATTAGTCCGTGC